TGTAGATGGGAGAATAAGAATTGGAAAAAAAAAATATCGGATTTTTAATGTATTTCATCAATCTAAGTGGAATAAACAAACTGGATTCCTTGTTGGTTAGTCAAATTCCAACGAAAACCACATAATTGAAAGAAATGAAATGTCCGAATTTGAGATTTATATGATCAATAAACTAAGGTTTTGTTGTTATCGACCATGGAATTCGACAGAAGCAATGAGAAATAGATACGAATAAAGCAGGATTAAGGGGGGAAATAAAAAAATAGTAGAGAAAAGTTATACAAAGTTATATACAAATCACTACCCCCCCTTGGTATTTCTTTAATTGAATTTCGTTTGATTAGGTCGAAGTTCCTTAAAAACTTCTGCCTTCTTTAAAATATCCTGAACAGTTCCTGTAGGTTGAGCACCCTTTTCAAGGAAATATAGAATAGCAGGAACATTTAAATAAGTTTGATTCTTCAGTGGATCATAAAAACCCACTTTTCGAAGATCTTTTCCTTCTCTTCGGGATCGAACATCAATTGCAACGATTCGATAGACGGCTCATTGGGATAGATGTAGATGAACAATACCCCCCCTAGAAACGTATAGGAAGTTTTCTCCTCGTACGGCTCGAGAAAAAATGATTTGATTCGAAGTTTTGTCTATGTATGGAATTCTAATAAATGACAAATGAGCCTATAAAATCAATTAGACTATGATTAAAGTCTTTTTTTTTCTTCTTCCTTCCTGAAAATGAAAAAGAAACCATTCGTACTCATAACTCAAGTTGGATAACTCTCAAATAGCTTAAAGGAAAAAATCTTTAATAAATTTCATTTATTGAGTGGTCTTTACCCCCTTTTGTTTGTCTCGTTTAAAATTCTATTTTGATTCTTCAGTCTGATCCAGTTATTGAGACTATCGAGACAATTAAAAGGGTGTTTCCTTGTTCTGGGATCCTTTATCTTTGTTTTAAATCATTGGGTTTAGACATTACTTCGGTGCTTCTTAATCCTTTCAAAATGGCAGCAACATACCCTTTTTGTGATTTTTCTTTCTATCAAAGAATCCTACGGACAGTTGATTCCCGCGTGATACACTTTGGATCGAAAACGTTTGATCAATTCCAACAGGTTTTACTTTTGAATTGGAAACTTGCTCAAATTGGATCCTTTCCATTTCTATCTCGAAGATATATTTACGAAGTTGTTCCAATTTATTGATTGGCATTAACCCTAGATCCTTGCCCCCGAGAAATGAATTAATCCTTTCCACTCGAGCTCCATCGTGGACTATTTACAACCCAACAAAAAGCAAAAAACGAAGGGTTCGAGTGGAACAGAACAAACGATGTCGAGCCAAGAGCACCTTCATTCCTATATAAATATAAAATAGCGGATGTAAAAATCCACAACGGATCTGTCCTTCAAGTCGCACGTTGCTTTCTACCACATCGTTTCAAACGAAGTTTTACCATAACATTCCTCTAATTTGGAACCGGTATGGAATTGATTCAATCATGGAATCATGAATAGTCATTGGTTCAGTTGTACATAGACATCGCGTAATCTATACTTTTTCTTCTATATATGATATGTGTAAAGATTTTTCTGAAGAAGTCTTAGCAAGACACCATCTTTAACATATTTAACATATATATATAAAGAAATAGATAAACGAATAAATAAGTTCTTTTTGAGTCTGCTACTTCAAGTGACTCAATAGGATAGATTGACCTATTTCCTACTTTTTGAGTACCAAAGATTCAACTTACAAGGAATCATTCAAAATATTTATTAAAACTATTTCGAATGGAAAAAGGTTCCTATTTAGACATCATTAAAAGATAAGTCTTTTTTTTTTAATTGACCCATCACTGATTTCAAATAGATAAATAGATCACAGAAAAGAAGAAAGAAATCCCATTTTTTTTCATGAGATGGATAAAAAAACTGATGTAAGGTAAGATTTGAATCTTTATTCTTTTCATCTGATTGCGAAAATCCAAATCAAAAAATCGAGAGGGGTTTTCGTATCTATCAGATAGACTGAACAATTGTCACTGTTATAGATATTCTATAATACTTAATTTAACTAATTTTAGTTTAAAATTTAACTAATTTTAGTTTAAAAAATTTAAGGGATCCCAAACCTTTTTCACAAAAACCGAAAGACTATTGTCATTGAAATAGAACGATACATATAAGCTAAACATTTCCTCATTTTATATGCATTTTGTTTAACATGGGGTTGAGTAATATTTCAATAATCGAATCTTGTCATAAAGTGAATAAAAGGGATAGGATAAATCACCCCTGCCTCAATCCAATCGTTACATAGATTTACAATTCTTCATTATAGCCAAACAAAAAAAATACCTAAATAAAATAAAAAAGCGAGATTCAAAGAAAATACATCGATTCCATAACATATAAACATATATAAATATGTTATTTGATCATTTGTTAATGAGATTTGGACAGATACAGATATTTAAATTAATACTGATTATCTCCTATCCACTCCCCTATTCTTTCTATGGGAATGATAGAGAAAAAAAAAAAGAATCCTGATCCGGTATGGGAAATGACTTGTCTAGTTACAAAAACAAAGAATAAGTCCAAATTTAGTCAAGCTTTAGTCTAACCCACTAAGAGACTTAGTCCTATTGATTGAATTTAATTAGTATCAAGAACTCGCTCTTGTTTCGAATTCAGAGATCTCGAGAAAAATCGAATTACTAATTAGACTCCCTCATTTACGGGATAAATAATAAGAGATAGGGAATATAGATTCTTTTGCATCTCGATTCAAAATACACCCATCGTTGAAAATTCAAATAGATATGGGATGGAAAGTTTTTCCAAGTAACTAACTTCCCTAAATATCAAAGGGAATGAACATATGATGAAAAGCCCACCCAACTTTTTTGAATTCAAACTCTTTTGTTTTGATCCATGTTCTCATCTTACCTGATAAAAAATAGATTCAGGTCCAGATGCGTGTCATTTGAACTCGATTCAGTTCAGTTTGTGAAAAAAGATATGATTCATATAAGATATAAAAGAATCACATTCCATCTAAAATTAGACTTTAAACAGAAAGTTGTTCAAGAAAACAATCTTTATTCTAAAATTATAAAAAAATGGATATGGCTCTGGGACGGAAGGATTCGAACCTCCGAATAGCGGGACCAAAACCCGTTGCCTTACCACTTGGCCACGCCCCATTATCAATTTCTAATCTACACTAAGAAACAATAATATTGTTATTGGTTGTTTGTCAACTCCAGTCCAAATATCTATAGAATAGATTATTACTAGGATTTTAATCCATATAGATATAGAATTCAACTTAATTTATTGATCATTACATATAATTCAATTAAGATATTGTATGAAAGTATGATTTCTTCTATTCTCCTTTGAGAATTGGAGGATTTTTGATTGGGTGGGTTCAAAGAAAAAGAAGGATTTTTTGTATACCTTACTTCCTTTTTCCTTATATCAATAACTCAATCAAAATGCAATTATCTCCAAGAACAAAATGTCTGTTATGCTTAATATCTTTAGTTTGATCTGTATTTGTCTTAATTCTGCCCTTTATTCGAGTAGTTTTTTCTTCGGCAAATTGCCCGAAGCCTATGCTTTTTTGAATCCAATCGTAGATGTTATGCCAGTCATACCTGTGTTTTTTTTTCTCTTAGCCTTTGTTTGGCAAGCTGCTGTAAGTTTTCGATGAGATCCTTAATAATATCCTAGAAGATTCATGATTTCTTCGAGAAAAAATTCTCTAACAATTGATAAAATCAGATAAGTTTTAGAGTCTGAACCCTCGATTCACACATTGAAATTCTTGGATAGTCGCCATAAATCCGGCTTACCCCATTTCCTCCTTTTTTTGACCCTTTTCCAGTGAAAGACCCTAACCCTATTATATTAATTATATTAGGGTCTCCCACAATATCGAATTTGGATATGAAAGAAATTTTTGTTAATGAAAAACTCTTATTCCAAATAAATTTCTGACAATTCATTTCTATTTCTAGAAAAACCTCATTTCTTGGTGTCAAAATAGGATATGTGGTAGAAAAATGGAAGATCTATTCTCTTTTTTTTTTCAAAAAAAAAAATCATCTTGGAGATTGTGTAATGCTTACTCTGAAACTCTTCGTTTATACCGTAGTGATATTTTTTGTTTCTCTCTTCATCTTTGGATTCCTATCTAATGATCCAGGACGTAATCCTGGACGTGAAGAATAAAATCCAAAGGGTTTTTCCTTGGTTAATTTGCAAATTTTCTTAGGATTTTATCTATTCCACACGTTTAACTAAGATTTCAAAAATTTGAAAAATAAATAAATGAATCAAGTCATCAACGGAACCGGAAAGAGAGGGATTCGAACCCTCGTTACGAATAACTCGTACAACGGATTAGCAATCCGACGCTTTAGTCCACTCAGCCATCTCTCCCAATTGAAAAAGAGAATTACTACATTACACATAATGTAAGGAGTCTTTTTTTCTCTATTCTTTTTTTTCTCTATTCTATAGAGATATCCAAATCAGGAATTTCTTTTAGATTAATTAGATAAAGGAAGGGCTCGAACGAGCCTATAAATAAAAAAAGAAAAATAAAGAAAAAAAAAAAAGAAGACATCTTTGTGTTGATTTTGTTCGAAAGGCCCTTCTTATTCTGATGGCCTGGCCTGGTCAGTACCTAGCCGGGCCCCTTTTTTTGTTCCAACGAATTATAGATAAATAATGATTTATTTGATTTGAAAACAAAAATGCTTGTTATTTATTATATTCAATTGAATATAAAATATTCAAGCAACAACAAAAAGAAGAAAGACTATTTACATTCTTTTTATTTTTCTATTTGAATTTGAGTTTCATTTTCGGAACTAAAAAAGAAACTATCGATTTTTCCACAATGCATTTTTCTGTTATGATTTTAGTGTTTTTTGTGATCCGTAGCTATCAAAACTTCTTCAGCAAAAGATAAAACTTTAG